GGCATACGTGCTTTGCAACAGTAGCCTCTTAACAAATCAATAAGTATAATTTATATATCTTATTTTTATTATATTTTTTGATTTCTAAATGTTCTAATATTCGGATTATTATGAATCGAACATAACTGATCTCCGTCCCAAACGAAGTGCCTGACCGACCGGCCCTAATCCGAAATTGCCTCGTTTACTAACGGAGCCTATGCAAGAGTACTTGGATTTGAACCAAGAACCTGAAGGTTGAAGCTTCGTATTTTGCCAATTAAACTATACTCTTTCAGAGAATATCCGATTCGAACGGATGCAGGTTTATCACCTAATAAAACTCAAACTTATCGCCTTAAACCACTCGGCCAATTCTCTTCTTATATAAGCATATTTTTTATTAATAAAGCCTACTAAATAATTCCTCCGCGAATTGAACGCAGAACTTATTATTATCAATAATATGCTTTACCGATTAAGCTAAGGAATCTTTATGTTAAGGAATGCAGGACTCGAACCTACAACTTTTTGTGTGTAAAACAAACGCTCTACCATTGAACTAATTCCTCTATTATCTATATAAGTGGAGCTTATAATATATTATAAAAACAGCCTACTGATAATATAATGAAACTATTAATTATTTTCTTGTTTTATTGTTATTATTATAGCACCTACCATTGCTAATAATAATATTATACTTGATAAAAATAATCACATATTATAAGATGTATATAATATATTTCCTATTGTTGAAATATGACTTGTTTCTGTCATAGTTCCATCTCAATTATTACTTGTCACAAACATTATATTACTTGTATCTATATTATTAACTGCCGGTAATATATTGTTATAATTATAAGATCCAGATAATCAATTGTTAGTATTTATTGATAAAGTATAAGGTAATAACTGGAATAAACTGTAATTTCATAATATTCCTATAAATAAAGCTAAGGGAATACTATTAACATTATTACTTTGTAATTCACTTGTTCTAATATTAATAAGCATTAATATAAATAAGAATAAAATAGATACTGCTCCTATATATACTATTAAATAAGAAAAACCAATAAATGTTAAACCAGATAAAATTAAATATACTGAAATCGAAGCAAATAATCCTATTAAAAATAATAAAGAACCAATAGGATTTTTATTTACAATTACTGTAATACCAAATAATACTGCTATAACACTTAATATATCTAAGAATTCTACAGTATAACCTGAAAAATAATATTCATGTATAGATCAAAACATAGTTAATTTAGTTTAAAAGATATAATATAATATTATAGTATTAAATTTACGGGTAGTCAGATTTGAACTGACTCATTTCGAGTGGAAATCGAATAGTCTACCTATTAACTTATACCCGTTTATTAACTATTTGGATACTTAATTTACTCTATAGCTAGCTATTCTAATCTATTTTATCATGATATTTAAAAACCATATATTTTTTTAATAAAAAGGGGCGTGATTAATATTTACCTGTATTTCTTTTTATTAATTTATAACGTGGAACGCTATTGTTTTACCTTTAAATTATACACTTATAATACAACCAGTCAGAATCGAACTGACAAATTTCGCTTGGTAAACGAAAAGTTTACCCTTAACTTATGATTGCTTTATAATATGGTTAAATATTATAAATATATATAAATATAAAATTATTTACTATCCGCTCAATAAATTTTGTATTTATTTATTATTAAGAACCTCAATAATACATTGATACATATAAGAATAATCAAACTACATCCACAAAATGTCAATATAAAATACCGGCTTCATAACCTAAATGGTGATGATCTGTTAAATGATATGATATAATTCTTCATAAACCTACTGCTAAGAATATTGTACCTATTATAACATGTAATCCATGGACGTTTAATTTATTAAAAAAAAGGTTGTTTATCCTTTATTTCCATTTCTTTCAAAATGGGTTAGACTATATCTTCAACTTTATATAAAGTTGTAAGGTTTTCATGGTAAGATATTGTAGATATACTCACTTACTAGTCGTTGAACCCTTATAAATCTATTTTCATATCTGATTTATAGTTGGCTGCATATTGTAATAAAATAAATAACTTATTTAATAAGCTAGCTATTTTAATAGTTTCACGCAATTTACCTTATATTTGTTTATTTATTTAACATATTTATTTATTTTTCTCTTCTATTATAATTTTTCTACCTTCTTCTGTTAAATGTTCTTTATTTAACATCATTAAAGATACATTTTTAAATTTATTAAACTCATATCTTTTTTGAGTTATTAAATTGTTATCAAACATAGGTATAATGTTTTTGGTTAAATTATTTAAATTATATACTACTAATCTAACATCCTCCCTAGTATTAGGTTGTTCTATAATTCCACATTTTATATAATCTTTTATTATATAAAATAATTTTACATCTCTGTTATGTTGACTTAAAGAAAACACTAAACTAATTTGATTGGATTTAGCTATTTTAATATAAAAACATCCTTCAGCATCAACAAATCCTATTAATCATCAAACAGATTTAATAGATTGATTTGTAGTTATACTAGGAATAGATAATTTAGTAATGTTAGGATATAACTTTTTTATTGTAGTATTTAAACCTTTACCCATAGAATTTTTTAAAGATAATATTTTTAATATACCTTCTTTTGTTAAATGTTCCTTTTTACTCATTAATTCTACTATTTCTTTGAAAAATAAAAAATCTCTTTGTTTTTGAGTAATTAAAGGATAATTTATAAAATGTGGTATAATTTTTGACACTAAACTATCATAATCTTGAACACTATAAATTACGGTTGTAATATCATTTCTTGTTCTAAATATAATAGATCCTGTACCAAAAAATTCCTTTATTTTTTCTAAGACTTCCACATCTTTTTTATGTAATTCTATAGAAAAAATAGGTAATACTCTTATATTTATTTTTCTTGAATTATCTACTGTTGTTCTTATTGAAAAGGAAGATTCTCCATCGGCAAACCCTGTTATTCAATAAGGTTCTAAACCTTGATTTTTATTACTATAATATCTTTGAAAAATTTTTGTTTTATTGTTAAATATAATATGGGCTCCATAAATTAACCCTGTTCCAAAGAAAAAACATGTACCGAATACACCATCACTAATAGTAAAGGATGATACTGCATATTCTATACCTTGAAATAAAGTAAATATTGAAGCTAATATTACTGTAAATACACTTCCGTATATAGCCCCTTTTCTTTCACCTTTAATTAAAGAATGATGAGCATATGTTATAGTAGCACCACTACTTAATAATATAACTGTATTCAATAAAGGTAATTCAAAAGGATTTACGGGTTCTATTCCCATAGGTGGTCATTGAGCACCTAATTCTACTGTAGGTGTTAATGCACTATGGAAGAATGCTCAGAATATAGCAGCAAAAAATAAAGCTTCAGATACTATAAATAATATAACACCTAAATTTAATCCTTTTTGTACTGCTAATGTATGATTACCTAAATAAGTCCCTTCTGCTATAATATCTCTAAATCACAATGTCATCGATGTTATAACTGTTGCCATAGCTATAAAGAATACTATATAGCTATTACTAAATAAATGCATAGATAATGCCCCATTTACAGTTAAAGTAAATAATGATATACTTGTATATAAAGGTCAAGGACTAGGAGATACTAAATGAAAAGGATGATCTTGAAAATGGCTTCTTGTTGAGTTTGTCATTTTAATTAAATTGTTTTTCTAGTTAAAGTTTTATATGGTTTCTAAAATGAATCGAACATTTATCATAATATTAGGAATATTATACTCTGCCATTGAGCTATAGAAATTACATAGAACTTGTATATTATACTTTTAACTTAATATAATTGAGGTTAACTTTTTATATACTTTTTATTTTAGGCTGTTCTATAGCTTAGCTTTATATAGCTTCATAGAAAACTAGTGCACTAACCTAATTTATAGCATTAATTAATAAGCAAAGCCCACTGATACCGTAAATATTTATATATAGCCCCTAAAATGAATCGAACATTTATCATAATATTAACAGTATTATGCTCTACCATTGAGCTATAGAAGCTTATATAACGGAAAAAAGGTGAATCGAACACCTAAATGTAAATACATAACACATAGCAAGTGTCTTACCCTACCAATGGAAACTTTTCCTTTTTATAAATCGACCTAGATCAGCATCGAACCGACATCTATTTCCGTGACAAGGAAATCCTTTACCAATTAAGTTACTAGATCTAATAGGAGGCGAGGGATTCGAACCCTCAAAACACTTGTGTACTAAATTTACAGTTTAGCCCTTCTTACCAATAAAGGAACCCTCCTTAAGAGTAGCTTAATAAGCTAACTCTATTATCTATTGTTCAAGATTAATTATTCCCGCGCAACTTCCGCTACGCGAACCGTATTTCGACTTAACACTAATTAGAGCTATACATACGAAGAATTCTATAATAATATTTATAAAATCTAATTATTTTATTTTGTTACTATAAAAGAGCAAACTTATTGTATAAACTCCTTTCAGCATGCGACGAGTGGTTAGTACCAATCCGAGAAACATTCACCGTGACATGGTGATTCACGATTACTAGTAATTACTTATTCATATAGTCGAATTTCAGACTACAATCCTTTTTATTTCCTATTTTGGAGATTTGCTAGAATTCACATTTTCGCATCTCTTTGTATAGGCTTATGTGGCACGTCTATAGCCCACAATATTAAGGCCATGATGACTTGTCTTACTCCCTTTTTTCTTCCCATATTCTTGAGTCAAATGCTTTATAGTAATTAATAGGCTAAGCTATAGCTCGCTATTTTTATTAAAAAATAGTGAGAAGCACTAGCCTTACAAAAATAAAGCAAGGGATTGTGTTAATTCATGGAAACCACAGTTTCACAACATCAACTGCAGACAGCCGTGCAACTCCTGTAAAATATACAAATTGTGGTAAGGTTTTTCGTGGATCATCGAATTAAACAACATACTTCACTACTGGTGTCAGAAACGGTCTAGTGATTTCAGTTCCTGCGTTGCCACATTACTCTTGAGGTGAAATGCTTACACTTTCATTTATAGACTAAATTTTTATCTAACCTATGGCATTCATCATTGACTGCAAAGACTACTTGGGTATCTAATCCTGTTCGTGACCTATGCCTTCGTCCTTCAACGTCAGTTATTACTTAGAAGGTTGCCTACGCCTTTTCTAAGTCCCTCCAGTATAACCAAATATAATCTCTACACTTAAGGTACTACCTTCTTCTATATAACTCTAGTCATTTGATCGACCGTTTGAGTACCCTTTAAACCTAATTAAGATGAATAACACTAGTCTCTTACGTATTACCGCGACTGCTGGCACGTAATTGGTCAAGACATAATATATATATCGTCATTATCGATATATAAACAAAGTTTCATTCAATACTAATTTAATCTTTAATTTTGCTTAATTCACACTAAGCTCTTTTTTATAAAAATAGCTATAGCACAAAAATAAAGACTTAACACTTCTCCAAGTTGCCAGTTCAGCCGTTAGGCCATTGACCAATATTCCTCACTGCTGTACTAACTTGCATTGGGCTTTTTTCAGACCCAATGTGGTCGATTAACCTTTCAGCTTCGACTACGAGAGTTAAGGCTAGTGAAGACATAACCTTCACTACTACCTATCCCGAAAATATTTATCGTCCTCTTAAAGCGGGAATACTTAATCCCTTTATTATATGAAGAATTTATCTTCACTTTAAGGTCGGCATAAAATATTATTATACTCACCTGTACACCACTTTTTAATTATTAGGCAAAGCCTAGAGCTTTTAATTAAAACGTTCGATTAGCATGTGTCAAGCACTTGGACAGTGTTCAATCAGAGCCATCACCAAACTCAACTATATTACTATCTGTTCTAATTTTTTAAAGAAAAGAAATAAACTATATTATGTTTTTTTTTTAGCAAGCTAAATATGCATTACTAAGAGTTATACTTTTTTATTGAAAATTTTTATTTTCATTATTTATATGAGTTATAAAAAACTTTTTTTTTAATTTCTAATTATAATATTTATATCTTGTTATATTTATGTTCAATATTACTATTATATAATTTTCCCTAATTACACAATTTTCTTTTACTTTAATATAGAATGCGCCATATAATACGCTTATGATAATTTAATTTGTAACTATATGTAGCTTTATTAGGCAAAGCCTAATGCTTCGCACTATAAAGCCTATAGTATTAAATTTTATTATTAATGCAAGTCTAATCCATCTTTAATATAAGCTGATGCTAACACTACAAACACTTGTGCTTGAATAAATGCTATTACTAACTCTAACCCTGAGAACATTATTATAAATGTTAATGGTATTAATCCTATTATAAAGAAGATTATTCCTGAATTCATTATATTATATACAAATCCACTTAATATACTTAATAACATATGACCTGATGTTATATTAGCTCCTAATCTTAAACCTAATGATACATTTTTAGCTAAATATGATATTAATTCTATTGTTACTAATAATGGTAATAAAACTAATGGGCAACCTGCTGGTACTAATAATGAAAAGAATTTTAATCCATGTTCTTTAAATCCGATTATTGTAGCTGCTAATACAATTGTGAAACTTAAAGCAAATGTTAAGGCGAAATGACCTGTTGATGCAAAGCTATAAGGAACCATACCGATTAAATTATTTATTAAAATAAACACAAATAATGTATACATTAATGGGAAATAAATTTGACCTCTACCTGGGTTAATTTGGCTTGTTACTATATTGTGTATTGTTACATATAATGATTCTTGAGCTATTGATCAGTTATTACTTACTAATTTATTATAATTAGTACTTAATATTGATAATCCCAATACTAATATAGATCCAATTGTTAAGTATAAACCTATATTTGTTAATGATAAGTGTAAGTTACCACCTAATATTTCTAAATTTAAGATATCTCTTATTTCGAATTGATCTAAGGGACTTCTTATTTCTGTGAATAATATGTTTTGATTTAACATTAGTAGTTTGTGCGAAGCACTACTAACTATATATATGTCTTGAGAAAAACTAATTATTATAACTTGATTATAAAATAATATTATATTTTATTAATAAACATACGTGATAAGAATAAACGAACTATTCTTGGTAAAATATATTTAGATGATATATATAATACTATTACAATGATTGCGAAAGCAAACACTATTTCATTCATATAGTAAAAAGGTGTTAATTGAGGCATTTTATTCTACTTTTATTTTATAATCTACATACGCCATAAAGAGTAATAATTATATAATATAGTTATATTATACACTATATATTAAATTATTCATTGAATAATCTAATACATTTAATATAATAGAAGGATAAATTCCTAATATTATTGTAAATGCTACTAATATAAATAATAAGATGAACTCTCTTTTATTTACATCGTATACACTTTCTTCTAAAAATCTAGTAAATGAACCACCAAATGCTGTTCTGTTAAACATATATATTGTATATGCAGCTGAGAATACTATTGATGAACATGCAAATACACCTAATACGGGTAATCTTTCAATTATTCCATATAATGACATAAATTCACCTATAAAGTTTAATGTTAATGGAGCTCCACAATTACCTAATGCTAATATAAAGAATAATATTGCAAAAATAGGCATTAATTGAGCTACACCCCTATAAAAGAATATACTTCTTGTACCTGTTCTATCATATAGTACACCTCCAGCACATATAAATAACCCACTTGATACGAATCCGTGAGCTAATCCTAAAATTATACTTCCTTCTAGTCCTTGAATTGTATTACTAAATGCACCGATTAAATAAACTGCTGCATGACATACAGAACTATAGGCTATTAATTCTTTTATATCTGTTGTTCTTAATGTACTAAAACTAGCATAAATTATTGTAATTACTGCTATTGTATATATTACAAATGTATAATCTAACGATGCTTTAGGTAATATAGGTAATATTAATCTAAATATACCGTATAAGCTTAATTTTAATACGATAGCCGCTAATACTATACTACCACCTAAGGGACTTTCAACATGAGCTTTTAATAATCAATTATTTAAAAATATTGTAGGAGTTTTTACAGCAAAAGCTATAAATATACCAATAAATAAGAATACTTGAGTTGTATATTCAAAATTTAATTTAAATAATGTATCAAAATCTGTGCTACCCATAATGGATGATGTACTTAATATTGATAATAATAAAAACAATGAACCTCATAATGTATATAAGAATAAATAATAACTTGCGTTTACTTTATTATCTGATCCAAATATTCCTATTAATATAAATAAAGGAGGTAATATACTTTCGAAGAAAATATAGAATAACATAACGTCTAAAGCCATAAATACAGCTAATAATAATGTTTCTAATAATAACATAATAATTAAATATGATTTAACGTTTTCTTTAATTGAATCTCAATTAGATAATAAGGCTATAGGCATTATTATTGTAGTTAATAATATAAAATATATAGATATACCATCTATACCTAAATATATATCGAATAATTGAACATTATAATGTTCTTGTATATATTGAAATTGATTAGTACTACTATTAAATAATATAAAGATTATTAATGAAAGAATTAAATTAATTATACTTGTTATTAAAGCTATAGATTTAATAGATGTATTTTTATATGAATCTAAACTAGAAACTAGAATTGTACCTATTAAAGGTATTGTTAATAATGAAGATAATAACATCTGAATAAAATAAAGAATTTTTATATTAATTTGATACTATTATGGACATGGTTGTAGTGTTTTATATGCTTTATATTATAAAGCATAACTATCGTATTTAATAGGAGGCCTACTAACATAATAAATAATTGTTTCTTATTTATAGACGTATGTGTGCCATCTATAAGCACAAGAAGCCGCCTAATAATAGCATTTCATGGAAGCCTACTTATAAAATAATACTTAAAAATAAATATACTTTATTAGAATAAACTTACGTTAATAAATGATATATTTAAAATATATAGTAAGGAAGGCACTAATATAATGAAAGCAAATAATATAGGTAATAATACTGTTCAACAGAATGACATTAACTGATCAAAACGTATTCTAGGGAATGATGCTCTTACTCAAATAAATATAAATACCATCATTGAACTTTTTATACCTAATATTAAACTAGATAATAATCCATTTAAAGATGAACCTGTTAATTGTTCTCTAAATTTAATATAAGTAGTCGATTGTAATCAATCTATATCAAATAAATAGGCGTAAGTACTATTAATTAGATCAAATAAATAAATTAAATGTATATCTAATAAATAACCACCTAAAAACAATATACTAGTAAATATACACATTAATACTATACTAGCATATTCAGCTAAGAAAAAGAATACAAAAATTACGGCTGCATGTTCAGTCATAAATCCACTAACTAATTCTGATTCAGCCTCAGCTAAATCAAATGGTGCTCTATTTGTTTCAGCCACAGATCCAATAAAGAATATAATTAATATACAAAATAAAGGTAAAGCTAATCATACTATTTTTTGAAATTGTACATTAATATTCAAATTTAATGTATTGTTAATTATTATTATTATTAATAATACAGAACTTAATACTAATTCATAACTTATTAATTGAGCTGTACTTCTTAATGAACCTAAGAAAGCATATTTACTATTAGCACTTCATCCTGCTAATAAAATTCCATATGTCGCTAATGATGATACAGCTAACATAAATAATATTCCTAACTCCATATCACCTAAAGATAAACCAGGACCATAGGGTATTACAGCATATCCTAATAAAGCAAATATTAAAGTAACAATAGGACCTAAAAAGAATAATACTAAATTAGCTTGAGTAGGTGCTATATATTCTTTTAATATCAATTTTAAGGCATCAGCAAAGGCTTGTAATAATCCGTAATAACCAACAGCATTTGGTCCTAATCTTCTTTGCATACTAGCCATTGTTTTTCTTTCAGCTACTGTTACATAAGCTACTACTAATAATGTAGGAAGCATTAAAATAATAGTTTCTATTATAGATAGAATAGTAATATTCATCATTTTTATATCGTTACAATTAATAAATAATTATAAGTAATAATTATATAACCAAAGCTTGTAGGCATAGCTTCTATAATATTATAGAAGCAGCTAGCGCTTTATTAAAAAATAGCAAGCTAAAGTTATAGCCTTTTTATGTAGGCAAAGCCTACAAGCTAAACATTATTTATTTATTAATGTGTATAGTAGGTGTTAAATTAATTTATTAAAAGCTTTACTTATAGTAAATAAATATATATTATATATCAATGTTTATAACAATATTTATTATAAGCCTTCTTTTATACTATTAGCGTAATATATTGCTCACTTACTCTTAGAAAGATAAAGCTATATCCATAAGTTATAGGCAAAGCCTAGTGCTATAAAGTAATTGGATGAAATAATCATTTAAAAGTTATAGCTTATAAAACTAATATATAGGAATAGTATACCATTGACCCTATTAATATAATAACCTATAAAATAAGATAATAATAAAAATAGAATGATTTAACCTATTTCCATATCTTATTTAGCTTATTAAGAAAGCTAAGTATTAATAATCATTTGATATATAACCTTAGCTATTGACAATTTATTTGTTTAATAGTTTGCTAGTGCTTGAGGCTATTTTTTATAAAAAAATAGTAAAGCCTACTACATTAATTAATAGTCTCATCCCAGAATCGAACTAGGATCATAATATTAGAAGTATTAAGCTCTGCCATTGAGCTAATGAGACTTGAAGCATAATACTTCAAAATAGCTTCTAGCTATAGCTAGCAATGTATATCTATTTTATAGCTTGTCTATGACTTGCTACTTTAATAAATACATAATTAGTTTAACAATCATAAAAGCTTGCGCTAACGAAGCGGTAATGAAACTTATGATTGTAAAGGTAAACTTACGAATGCATGAGGTTTAGGTGGACTTGATAATCCTCATTCTAAACTACTATATGATCTATTTAAATTACTTTGTAAAATATCAGTATAGAATCCAGGTATTAATCAAGGATTTCTACTTGCAACTTTACCATCTAATAATTGTCTGTAAACAATATATAAGAATAATCAAGCAGCAACTACACTAATAATAGATCCAACACTACTAATTAAATTTCATCCTGCAAAAGCATCAGGATAATCTCCAATTCTTCTAGGCATACCCTGTAAACCTAAGAAATGTTGAGGGAAAAATGTTACATTAACTCCAATAAATAATAATCAGAACTGTATTTTAGCTAAATGTAAGTCATAATTTAATCCTATTATTTTAGGGATTCAATAATATCACCCTGCAAACATAGCAAATACGGCACCCATACTTAACACATAGTGGAAATGAGCAACTACATAATATGTATCATGGAATGCTATATCTAATGAAGCATTAGCTAAAACAACACCTGATAATCCTCCAATAGTAAACATAAATACGAACCCTAATGAGAATAACATTGAAGGTGTCATTTTAATAGATCCCCCATAGCAAGTAGCTAATCAAGAGAATATTTTAATTCCTGTAGGAACTGCAATAATTAATGTAGCAGCTGTGAAATAAGCTCTAGTATCTACATCTAAACCTACAGTATACATATGATGACTTCAAACAATGAAACCTAATATACCTATAGACATCATAGCATAAACCATACCTATATAACCAAATATAGGTTTATTAGAATTAGCTGAAATTGTTGTACTAATTATACCAAATCCTGGTACTATTAGAATATAACAAAAATTTTGGTTAATTTAATAGTCTGACCCTCCTTTGCAATCACGAAAGGTTGATCTATTAACATTAACTCTCAAAAACTTACGTCTTTGTTAGGACTCTATCTTATACTGAACCATCATTCATAGATTCTTTTAATCTACTTATTTTATTTATACCTATCTCTGTTAAATGTTCTTTATTTTGGATCATTATATATATTTTTCTTCATTTAAGATAATTAGAATATTTACTAGATTGTAAATGATAATTATCAAAATATTTAATTACTTTTCTTGCTGAACCAAAACTGGTAGACCCATAGTAATAGGTATCTTGACTTTTTCTATATCCTATATTTCCACCTAATAAATTTTTTACTATTAATAATAAACTATTATCTTTCTGATCTATTTGAAAATTTAATCTTATTTCGGGCTTAGATCTAGTAACTCTATTAATAATTTTAACTTGAAAACTAGCATCAGCATCAGAAAATCCAGCTAATCAATGATTATTAAAGTCATTAGTTTTATTTAAATCAAATTTAATGTTATAATCTGAATATTTAATATTATTTAATATGTTTATTACTTGATTATATTTATTAAGAGTTCTTAATTTATTATTTATCAAATGGATAGTTTTTAATATACCCTCTTTATTAGAAATAATATATAAAAATGCATTTTTATCTTTCACTTTTCTTACATTACCATAACCTATTTTACTTTTAATATAATAAGCTAATGAAGCATCAAGATGAGTGAATACGATAATTAATTGTTGTTGAGAACTAAAATGACCATCCCCATCTATTAAACCAGCTAAATAATGTCCAAATTGTTCATCATTTAATAGTCTTAAATGAGTAGGCACATGAATAGAGATATTTGTGGTATGTTCAGTATTGTCGCGTATAGTCTCTGAGGTTCCACTTTGAATAAAAGCGTTACCTGCTGATTGGCTTCATTGTTTTAACTTTTTTACTGTATCTATAAAGAGGGAGTATTTAAAACTAGATAGCGAAGCGTTTCCAGCATATAGCAACATTAAGAGGCTTATAAATTTAACCTCTGGATGTCCAAAGAATCAGAACAAGTGTTGGAATAATATAGGATCTCCACCACCTGCTACTTCAAAGAATGATGTATTAAAATTTCTATCTGTTAATATCATAGTAATTCCACCAGCTAATACAGGTAATGATAATAATAATAATATAGCTGTAATACCCACTGCTCACCCGAATAAAGTTAATTTATGTAATTTAATACCAGGTGTTCTCATATTAGCAATTGTAGTTATAAAGTTAATAGCTCCTAATAAACTACTTACCCCTGATAAATGTAAAGCAAATATAGCTAAATCTACACTAGGTCCACTATGACTTTGTAATCCTGACAATGGTGGATATAAAGTTCATCCTGTACCTACTCCACCTTCTATACAAGCAGAGAATATTAATAATAATAAACTAGGCGGCAATAATCAGAAACTAATATTATTTAATCTAGGAAATGCCATATCAGGACCTCCTACCATTAAAGGCATTAAAAAGTTACCAAATCCTCCTATTAAAGCAGGCATAACCATGAAGAATATCATTAATATAGCATGAGCTGTAATTATACTATTATATAATTGATTATTTGCTATAAATTGAACCCCGGGTCCACTTAATTCTAATCTTATTAATACAGAAAACGCTGTACCTAATAACCCTGAAAACAAGGCAAATATTAAATATAATGTTCCTATATCTTTGGCATTAGTAGAATTAAATCATCTTTCCATACCCATTGACATTTGAGATCTTAAATTGTCCTTATTCAAAATATTATATAGAGATATTGTATAAATTAAGAAAATTTTATTTAATCGCTGAATAGCAAAATTTAATGCAATACTCTTCTAAATTTTTTATATAATATTAATAGGCGTGCATAACATCCTATGAATTTTAAGTTATTAGCTTGCTATAATTTGCTAGTGCTCTGCACTATTTTTTATTAAAAAATAGCACAGCCTATATAATTAACTTAATAAAATAAACTTTAATTTTTGCAAATAACTGACTTAGTCATAGCAAGTAAACTTTAAATGATTTTCTATAATTTTTTATAGTAACTTATTATATAAATTTAATTTAAGATAATGGAGGAATCGAACCTCAAACTTTTAATTTGCAATTAAAGTGTAAACCTTCTACAATCATCATCTTTTGTTATAAGTTTTGTAAGCTTTAATTATAAACGTAAAGCAAAACTATAGGCACAGCTTCTAATATATTATAGAAACAGCCTACTAACAAAATAATATGTACTATTACTTCTAAATTAATTATTTACCTTTTTGTGATAAATCTATTAAAGTATTTTCTAATATACTTATACCCGGCATTATTATTAAATAATAAGCAAAGTATAAAGCTGTACTTATTTGTCCAAATTCTATAAATGGACTTTCAACATGTTTAGCACCTAATTGTAATAATATTAAGAAATTAGTTACAAATAAGTAGAATGCTATTTTACTTAAAGGTCTAAATTGTAAACCTTTAGTGATACCTAAATCTGTTTTAGGCAATATCATTAAAATTACTAATGATGAAAACATAGCTATTACACCTAATAATTTATTAGGTATAGATCTTAATATAGCATAGAATGGTAATAAATATCATTCAGGTACTATAGCAGCTGGTGTTTGCATAGGGTTAGCCATTATATAGTTATCACTATCACCTAATACATTAGGCATGAAGAATACAAATATACTTAATCCAAACATAAATAAAAAGATTGTTATTAAATCTTTAAATAAGTAATATGGAGCAAATGGAATTCTATCATAATATGCAGGTGTACCTAAAGGATTACTTGCTCCAGCTGTTTCATGAATAGCTATTAAGTGCATAATAACTAATGCAGCTAATACAAAAGGTAATACAAAATGTAATGCAAAGAATCTGTTTAAAGTTGCATTATTTACAGAGAAACCTCCTCATATGAACTCTACAATATCTTGACCTATTCATGGAATAGCACTAATTAAATTTGTAATAACTGTAGCTCCTCATAATGACATTTGTCCATATGGTAATACATACTTACTTACTTTTATGTACCAAAGACTCCGCCTATGGCAATAAAAGCTGTAATATCTTTATAGTTCGAGTATTACATTTATCTTAGATAAAAAGTTTCGACTGTGCATTAAGCAGCATTTCAGCCACCCACCAGTGACCCAGTCTGTCGCGATTATATGGATAACCGACGATCTCTTATATTATATATATTTTGATCGTTTTCACTAGTATCGCCAAAAAAATATATATTTTTTCAATGACTCTGTCAAGTCATTCTGCTTTAAATTTTATTTTTTTCCATAAATTGCATAAAATTTATTACTTGCAGGACTATAATTATAATATTTAAGGTATGAATTTAAGAGCTAGCTCCATAATTTAATATTCAACGACCTTTTAAAATTTTGCTAGGGCTTTTTAAAGTTCTTTGTATTGTTTTAGTAGAACAATTTAAAGCCTTCGCTATATCAACAATACTATTAAACTCTCCGTATATTATATTGTTTAATTCTTTAACTATAATAGCTTTAGAGTTTTTCTTCATATTTAAAATACTTTGTTCAGTATGATTAATATTATCTCTCTTTAAAGCTGATTCTCTCATATTTTCTATAGTTTCAGCTGACAAACTTTTACCTTTATTCAATGTACCTATTTCTTGTCTACGTTTTTCACTATAGTTTGTTTTCATTTTTATTCTAGTTATTTCTGTATGTTTATAACCAAAACTATTACCTGCTTCAGTTAATATATTATAGTCAGGTAAAAGAGATTTTAAATAAAAATCTTCTAAATTTAATAATTGCTTATTGTTTTCTTGATTAACTATTTCTGGAAATAACTCTAAAATAATAAAAACAAAATTGTGTAAACCATATTTTTTAACTGAGTTTTTAACCATTTTACTCCCATTAAAATAAACTAAATGATTTGTAAATCTTGAATTTATTCTTCCTGTAGAGGCAGATCCTATATAATAACTTAAGGTTTCTTGATTTAAAATCATATAAATACCGCTAAGCCCCTTAGTTTCTTTAGCGATATTTTTACGAACAGAATCTTTATCTAAATTATCATATACAAACACTGGTTTTAAGTTTTTAGATTGTAAAAAATTATTAATACGATCACTAGCTTCTACAGACGTAGAATAATATCTTTTATTACTCTTAGCATAAGCTAGTACTGTATTTTTTTGCGAAGGAAAGATGAATTTAATAGTTTTTTTGTTATTACTATTATAAATATTATAATCATTTTGGGCTATGTTAAAGTAACCCAGGAATCCTATACCCATCATTAAAATAAGTATAATTACACCTAAGATTCATGCTAATGTTCTTGGTGATCTGTATGATCCATAATAGAACCCTCTTCCTATATGTAAATACACTAAAAAGAAGAAAGCTGAGGCTGTATTACTATGTAAATAACGGATTAATCATCCATTGTTTACATCACGCATAATATGCTCTACAGAATTAAATGCTTCAGCTACACTAGGGTTATAGTGCATAGCTAATGTTACTCCTGTAATTATTTGTATACCTAAGCATAAACCTAATAATGAACCGAAGTTTCATAAATAATTTATATTAGTTGGTTGTGAATGATCAATTATATAAGCATTAAGTAATTTTAATAAAGGATGACTTTTTAATATTCTCATTGACTTTTTTTATTAATAATTTGACACACAGTATAGCTTTATGTAGCTTGCGCTAGCCTACAGCCTTAATATAGGTTTTACTATAATACTGTTTAATTTATTTTTGGTAAGCTACATCTAGTATTTCATAGAAGGCTATTACTGTAATTAATACAAATTATAATTTGCTATATTATATAATATTTAATAAGCACTAGTATTACGCACTAGCTTGGGTACTATTAATAAAACTAATACGCTTGATAAGGTTATAACATTAATTACATCATTAAATATAGATACAAAAGTAAATATAGATATATAAAAACAAATTGCCAATAATATATATAATGCATAATCTGTTACTATACCTGTATGTAAACTTGATATTGTTTTACTTACTTTTTGTAATGATAAACCTATACCATAAGGACCCACTCATTCTATACTTCCTTTATCTAATATTTTTGTAGTTTGACCTCCAATGTCTAATACAGTATTTACTATATATTTATTATAGAAATACTCTATTAAGAAACGTTGGTTAAAGAAACCAAATATATAATATCCAATATTAGATAATTTAAAATTTGTTACACTCTTAGGCATAAATTCGGGATAAATTAAAGCTAATACTGAAAATGATATTGTAAATATAAATGGTAATAATTTAAATATAGTAGGTACAGCAAATTCTGTATCAATTAATATTTCATGCATAGGATGTATGAATATACTATTATCAATAAAGAAACCTGATCCCAAACCTATAAATATATCTTTAGTCAAGTAACCAAAATATATAGAAAATATGGCTAATATTACTAAAGGTAAGCTTAAGAATATATCTCCCTCGTGTGCATTTTTATAGTATTGTATAGGTCCATTAGGATTAGCTATAAAAGTTAAATAAATAACTTTTACTGAATATAGTGTTGTAAATATAGCACCAATAGTAGCTATAAAATAAACACTAATACTACTAAAATGATATTGACCAAATGCAGATTCTAAAATAAAATCTTTACTATAGAATCCTGTCATGAAAGGGAAAGCTACTAAACTAAGACTAGCTATTAATATAACTGTATAAGTTAAAGGTAAGAATGATATTAATCCCCCATATCTTCTTAAATCTTGATTATCAGCTACAGCATGAATTACAGCACCTGCACCTAAGAATAATAATCCTTTATAAAAGGCATGGTTTACTAAATGAAAAATGGCTATATTATATGATGATAAACCTATAGCAATAACCATCATTCCTAATTGACTCATTGTAGAATAAGCTATAATTTTTTTGATATCTTGTTGGAATAAACCAATTAATGAACTAAACACTGTAGTAATTGCACCTAATCATAGACATATTAATAATACTGTAGAACTATATTCTATCAATGGCGATGAACGTATTAATAAATATACTCCAGCTGTAACCATAGTCGCAGCATGAATTAATGCAGAAACAGGTGTAGGACCTTCCATCGCCATAGGTAATCAAATATGAAGACCTACTTGTGAACTTTTAGCCATTGCACCTATTAATAAACATATACCTATAATAGTTATTATATTTTCATTAATATATGGAGCTAATGAAAATACTATACTATAATCTAAATTACCTAGTGACCATAATAATATAAACATTCCTATAGTTAAGAAAGCATCACCAACTCTATTTGTTAAAAAGGCGGACAAAGAACTTTGATTAGCGGCTATTCTAGTAAATCAGAAACTAACTAATAAATAAGAACAAACACCAACACCTTCTCATCCTACAAACATTAATAAGTAATTATTACCTGTTACTAAAATAATCATCATGAAAGTAAATAAACTTAAATAACTAAAAAATCTTTGGCTGTGGGGATCATGACTCATATAACCTATAGAATAAAAATGTACTAAAGAACTTATTATCAATACAGGAATTAACATAGATACTGTTAAGCTATCAAATTGGAAATTTCATGCTATATTAAAAGATTCACTATCTAATCATTTAAATAAATTAATTGAGACAGGATTATTATTAAATCCTACTTCAAAGAATCCTATTATAGCAAATGTCGTAGTCATAAATATCGTAATACAACTTAATATACGACTACCAGATATACCGATTTTTCTACCAAAAAAACCAGATGCTATTGAACCTAATAATGGTAATATAATTATACTTAAATACATTATTTATATTCGATTGCTATACTTCCTCTAAGTCTATAAAAGGCTACCAATATAGCTAAACCAATGGCAGATTCTGCTCCAGCAATAACTATAATATATATAGCGTATGTTTGCCCTATAATATCATCAAGATTTATAGAACTTATCAAAATTAAGAATGTAATAGATACTAACATTATCTCGATGGAGATTAACATTAATATTATATTTTTTCTATTAAATACGAACCCTAAGATTCCTATTAAAAAAAGTACTAAAGTTAAACTCATTTAATTAATTAATTAATATTTTTGTAAATTTGTCCTAAAGATATAATAGATTCGAACTATTATCTAGACATCCGTAGTGTCTTGTTCTACCATTAAACTAATATCTATTACCTTGGGCCTAGGATTTATTCATTTATTAAATGAATAAATTTAAAAACACCGAGGGATATAGTAACTATACTATATTTATTCTTTCATAATTATGCATTGTATAATCAGTTTAAAAATGTTGGTAAATCTGTAGATTGGAATACAAGAGGCATTGAGCTATGTAATATTCCACATATCTCAGAACATTGTCCATAGAATACACCAGGTCTATTTACAAATATGGATAGTTGATTTAATCTACCTGGATATGCATCACATTTAATACCTAAAGCTGGACAAGCTAATGAATGTATAACATCACCACTTGTAGCTACTAATCTAGTATGAGTTAACTCAGGTAACATAACTCTGTTATCCACTTCTAACATTCTTAATCCACCATCTTCTAAATCTGAATCTGGTACAATATAAGAATCAAATTCTATAAATTCACCATCTGAATTTATAAAGTCAGGATATTGATAACTTCAATATCATTGATGTCCTTCAGCTATAATAGTTAATGATGGATCATTAACTTCATCCATTAAATACAATAATTTAAATGAAGGAAAAGCTATTAATATTAAAACTAATGCCGGTGTAATAGTTCATATTAATTCGATTAATGTCAATTAAACTTAAGTACTTTCATACTTAACTGGACTATATCTTACCTTATATTTAAGGTTTCCACGTTTAGTCTCTGAGGATCCTACTTAATAAGAAACGTAAGTTATAATTTCTTATTTTGGTTTCCTGCTGATAATCCATTGTACATCCTTTAGGGTTATCACTGATAAAGTTTATATTTTATTTTCTTTATAGTACCTAAAGGCTTTAGGAGTTTCCAGCATATAGTGGAATTTTACTCATAGTTTTTTTAAGCACAAGTTCTATTTAATACTAGTGAATTTATATCTGTTTTTAAATATTTGACCAGAATTTATATAAAGTTTTACAGTATTAGGACTAATCTCTAAGAAATTAGCAGCTCTTCTTATAGAAACAAAACTACCTATTAATTTAAATCCTTCTAAGTCACATTTTTCTAATATATCTACAGAATAACCTCTTGCAGCACTCATCTTCAATATTCTAAGTCACATTTTTCTAATATATCTACAGAATAACCTCTTGCAGCACTCATCTTCAATAAAGTTTCTTCAGAATGCTTTCTACCTAAAGCTTTATGTCTCATCAATTCTTTAGTTTCTTCAGTATGAATTTTACCAAGATTATTAATCTTAGCTCTTGTTAAGGACATAAGCGCTTTAGTTTCTTCAGAATGAGTACGACCAAATAAAGCTGATTTTTCATTTGTATAAACTCCTTTTAAAGATTTACTAATTTTTGCTTTAGTTTCTTCAGAAAGTTTATAACCTGAAGAGCTACCTGCTATTTTTAAAGTATTATATTTAGGATTAAATAAATCCATATAATATTGTTCTCTTTCTGTTAAATTGTTTATATCACAATATTCTAATATCTCCAGTGAAAAATTAGAATAACCGTGTTTAATTAAAGCTCTACTTATTACAAGGCTCTCTCTATTTTTTAAATAACTAAGATTGAAATATTTAATAAATCTTTTTGCCAAATCTATAGATTGACCAACATATGTATCATTCGTTACTTTATTGATTCATTTATAAATTCCAGATTTATTTTTATTATCCTTTATAATTAATTTTCTCATAGAAAAAGCATCTTCGTAAAACTTTACACTATTAACAGGAGTGCTAGTACTGTAAAACTTTTTATGACTAATATTAAAATTTGAGATTAACTTAAAACACTTTTGAGAAGGCACACGTCTACCATGATTTAAATATTTATGAGATATAGGTGAATTTTTTATAGCAAAATTTTTTACTATTGAAAATAATATTCATCCTACAGCAAATAATACTAAAACTAAATAATACATAATATTATCATGTAATTCTATTAATCCTTCCATTTGTGGAGTAGCACTATCTTGGAAATAAATACCTCATGCTTCAGGAGCATCAAAGCTAATAATTGAATTTAATATATTTGTCATTTTATTTTAAATATTCATTTCTAAATTAAAAATTTTTAATTGCGCTATAAAATAGCACACCCACCTCCATCCCTGCTAATTAATTATAATTAATTAATAACATCTGCTAACATATAACTTGTTATAACTTTATATAACTTGTATTAGTACATAGTACTAATGTTCAAGCAAAGCCTATAGCATAAATTAAGCAACATATAATAATAATAATGCCATCATTAATGCAAATAATGCAGTCGCTTCTGAGAAAGCAAACCCTAAAATAGAGTATGAGAATAATTGATTTTTTAATGAAGGGTTTCTAGCAACACCTAATATTAAGCAACCGAAAACTACTCCAATTCCTACTCCTGCTCCTGCTAATCCTACAGTAGCTAATCCTGCTCCTATTATTTTTGAAGATTGTAACATATTTATATTATAATAATAATAAAATGATCCTAATTTATTTACTAGCTATATAGGAATAACTTCTATATTATAGAAGCAGCCTACAGCCCATTAACTTAGAATAAAAATTTCATAAAATATATAGTATAAATTTTATTATTTTATAGATAAATTGATAAAAAGCGCCGAACTTTATGGTTTATATCGCTATATAATAATATTTAAGCAAAGCATATAGCAATAGAAAGCTAATTATAAAGTTTACTAGCTTCATACGCTTACCTTAATAATAGGAATAAATATGCTATTATTTATTTTCAAAAAATGTGTTAATAAAATTTTTAGTAGATTGTACATTGAAATAATTATAAGATTGTCTACTATCTATTTTTAAAGCACCTTTACCTAATTCGAATACAAACCCTGCAGTTATTATACCTATGAATAATAATACAATAATTAAACCGTATATACCATTTTCATAACTACTTAAACCATAAGGATATATTACTAATATTTCTAAATCTAATAATAAATAAACTAATGCAAATATAAAGAATTTAACACCAAATTGTGTTCTATTTTGACCTAAAAAACTGTGAAAACCACATTCAAATATACTATATTTTTCCTGGTAAGGATTATGTGGAGCTAATATAAAATTTAAAGCTAAAAATAATATAGCTATTACACATACAAAAATAAAAAGAAATGTTGTACCACTCATTAACTATTAAATATTAATTGTACCAATATGGTACTCATGCTAAGTCATTCTTTGTTCATAAATAAGAACAATAAAATAGTTAAAGTAAGGATCGATATAGTAAATGATATAGGACTAGATAAGACTATATTTTTATAATTATATTCTATACTTTTAATTGATACATTATTATTGTTATAAACATTACCTTTTAATTTAAAATTTTGTAGCTTGCCCACTAATAAAGTATTTATTTTATAATCAGATTTACTAAAGAACATTTCTTTGATAATAGTTAAATAATATATTCCTCCTATAACACTAGTTAATATAGCAATTAAAGTTATAAAATATAAACCTTTATCTAAAGCCGCGCTTAATACCATCTGTATACCAAAGAATCCTACTAAAGGAGGTATTCCAGCAAATGAAAATATAGTAATAGTTAAACTTAAAGCTAAAACAGGGTTTATAAAGAAATAACCTTTTAATTGTGTTATTAATTGAATAGGTGAATTTGTTTTATCTAATAATTGATCATGTTCTTTATTATCACTAGTATAACAATATAATGAATATCCTATAGCTAATAATATAATAAATGCATTTAAATTACTTATTATATATTGAGTTAAATAAAATATAAGTGCTTGTGTTGATTCAATACTAGAAATACTTAAAGCTAATAACATAAATCCTACATGTGAAATTGTACTATAGGCTAATAATCTTTTAATTCTAAATTGAGTTAAACCTACAACAGTACCTATAATTAATGAAAATAATGAACTAATTAATAATATAAATGTTCAACTATTCATAGTAACATCCGCGTTAGTATAATATACTAACTGTAATAATAATATTAATATAGATATTTTAGCTATTAATGCTACAAAAGTAGTAACGATAGTAGGTATAGCATCATAAACATCTGGAGATCAGAAATGGAATGGTGCTGCACTAATTTTAAATAAAAATCCTACAGTAAATATAACTAAAGATAAACTTATATAATTAGGTGAATATCATAAATCATTAGTAGAGCTATGTATATCACTAATACTTGTAATAATATATAAACTATCTAAACTAGTACTTCCACTATTAGCATATAATAAAGCAGTACCTAATAATATAAAACAAGAACTTAATCCCCCTAATAAAAAATAAATTAATCCTCCTGTAGTAGATAGTTCAGAATTTCTATATATAGTACTTAAAATATATAAACCATAACTTTGTAATTCAATAGATAAGAATATAGTAATTAAATCATTACTAGACATTAAGAATATAGCACCACTAACAATAAATAATAAAATTAAAGGATATTCTATAATTTTTAAATGTTCACCCATTTTATTAATAATTTTAGTATTATAATATATAAATTTATTCAATAAAAGATCTTTTATTGAAGAATATTCAGATACTCAAACTTTTCTAGGATAAAAACTAGTTAAAGTTAAAATAAATATGGTAACAATAAAAACAAAAATATGAAATATTTGTGTAAGATTGTTAATTAACAATAAACCTCCATGTAGCCCTATTCCTTTAGTTACTACAGTTAAAGAAGTATAATCATGCACTATGCAATATAGTAAAATAAGTATAGCTATTCTATTATATAGAATAGACACATCACGCCTTAAATTAACGGAATTTGAAAGTAAAAGAGATAAAATAGAAATAATTATCATATTATAAAGCCTGAGAAGAGAATCGAACTCTTATTACCAATGTATGAGATCAGTGTTCTAACCGTTGAACTACTCAGGCATAGCTAATAGAATTTTCCTGTTGAGATACTATTAATACATATAAAGGGTGGAAACCCTGGTTCGAACAGGGAACTTGCTATGCCACAAATAGCTGCTCTACCGATTGAACTATAACCACCTTATAAAATAACGAGCCTAACGAAGCTGGTGAGCTTTATCTCGAGGTGATTCGAACACCCACTATTGAATACCAAAAATTCATGATTTACCTATTAATCTACGAGATACAATATAAATAATAGGAGTCGAACCTATACGAATATAAATCCAATGGCTCCTAAAACCACCCCGTCTACCCATTCCGGCATATTTATATAGTATAGGATTTGTAGGAATCGAACCTACATTTTGATGATTAAAAGTCATATGCATTCACCGTTATACTAAAATCCCTTAGTGCTAAAACTAGTGCTAACTATAGCAATTTATTGCTCGTGATAAGATTCGAACTTACAACCTAAATAGCTTCAATATTTCGCTCAACCAATTGAGCTTCACAAGCTTGGAGAAACTAGGAATCGAACCTAGGCTTTTAACTTGCAAAGTTAACATTCTACCAATTGAATTATATCCCCTTAATATCCAAGAAAGGGATCGAACCTTCACGACCTAAGTCAACAAAGCTTAAGTTTGTTGTGTTTACCAATTTCACCACTTGGACATATAGGGCTAAAGTGAATTGAACACTTATAAGTACTGTTATGAGCAGTATGCTTTACCGATTAAGCTATAACCCCCCTTAGTAATACGCGGACAAAGGAATTGCACCAATATTTTTCGATCATGAGCCGAACGTGTTCCTATTACACTAATCCACTATAGACTAGACAGGGATCGAACCTGCGATGGTAGCATTGAAAGAGCTATGTCTTACCGCTTGACTACTAATCCTTAAGCCCAATGCAAGTATCGCACTTGCTTCTATTGATTACAAAACAATTGCATTACTTTTATGCTAATCAGGCTATTAATAAAAATGATATATATATACATAGTAATTTATAAAATTAGTACTTTCATCTTACAAATCTCTAGATTCTTACAAAGAAAGCCTATTGTGTATTATTCTAATACATATATTTAAGAAATATCTTAAGATAAGCTTCGTGCCTATATGCTTTCAGCACTTATCCTTAACCAACTTAGCTTTCCTGCCGTGCTTATATAATATATTATCCTAGCGAACGATACATCCTTTGTATATATTAATATACATCTATATAAATAGCAGTAAATTTCTCTACTGAATTAGTACCGTATTGATCTAAATATAAATATTTATAACTAAATACTAATCAATAAATATATTATTCTATCTATATATTTAATAACAGGGCATATAAACAACAGGTAAACCATAGGTTAGTAACTATAATTTATTTAGTTATAAGCAAAGCCTATAACCTTAAATCATTCTTGTTCCTTTCGTACAAAAGTTCGTTCTTATTTTATTCTAATTCCCTCTAGAGCACCCTACATAGTTTCTGCATCCATGAGGATAAGTTAAGCCGACATCGAGGTGCCAAACCGCGCACTCATTTTGTACACTCTTGCGCAAATTAGCCTGTTCTATTTGTTATCACAAAATCTAGCTTATTTTCTTACTTATAGGCGCGCTGTGTTACACGTAACACAAGAAGCTACCTAGTAAGAAGCTAGTAGGCATGCTTTGCAGCAGCCTATTAATTTCCAATTCTTTCAAAATGGTTCAGACTATGTCTTCATTTTATATGTATATATTGATGAGCTTTAGCTCCAAAATTTATAGCTTATTTAGCTATATATAGCTAACAAAGCCCAATAACTTTAGTTAATATAATATTATTTTCCTGATATTCAACCTTTTATAGCAAATGAACCTACACGACGTGTATTATTAGCTATAGAATATGATATATTAGGATTTACATTACCCCTAAATAAAGTTGAATGTAAAGATGTTTTTTGTAATCCACCTTTTCATTTTTTATAATGAACAGCTCTATCCGCTCTATAACGTTTAGTTAATCTACCGTTAGTTTCTATTCTTATACCTTCAATATTTTTATATTGAATTGAATTAAATATATTTTTATGTATGCTTTTATTAGTATCCATACTGTGAATCTTATTAATAAATTTATCTAAATTATTCTTGGGCGAAAGGTAAGATAAAATTTTACCATCTTTATATTTATTTAATATATAGCTAGTTCTTCCTCCCTCAGAATTTGTATTTTCTGGGAAATTCACTCTACCTAATATACTAAGTATATTTTTTTTATAGTTAAATGATTTTCTTTTTTGAAATTTCAAAGTTAAAGCTTGAGTAAATAAATCGCTATTAAATATAATAGATTTTAGATTGATTATGTTATATTCAATTTTTTTACCTAAAAATTTATTTAATAATAAACTTAATTTATTTAATAAAGTTAATTTATTAAATTTTAATTGATTTAATGAATACAATAACTCATATTTTCTTAAAAATATTAAATGCCTTTTTATAAAAGTATGAATTAATATACTTCATACTTTTTTTAAGTATAAATTTTTTAATAATAAAAATTTACTTAGATATTTTAACTTATATTGTATAAATTTACTTTTAGAACTTATATGTTTATAGCTAGACATACCCAATAAAACATTATATATGTTCATTATATTGTTTTTATATAAAAATAAATAACGTTGCATTAAATAACTTTGTATTTTTTTATTAGTTTTTATATATTTTTTTAATAAATAATTTCTTTCTCTATTTAATGTAAATAAAGTAATAATTGCTTTATTATTTGTATATTTAATATCTGGATTACTAACATAAATCTTTCTTAAAAAATTACGTCTTCTTTTCATAGTAATGTATTTACCAGGATATATAAATCTTTTGTTTTCATTATTTTTCTTAGTAGAAAAAAATAAATTAAAATAACTTTGTATTATCTTATGAATATTAAGATGATTACTTGGTATATTTTTTATTGTATTTTGATTATAAGAATAAATAGTATCTTTTCATTCTTTAGAAAAAGAAGGTAAATACTTTGTTTTTCTTATATCAGCTATTTTATTATTTAAAGTAATTTTTTGAGGTACTTTAGATAATATATTATGTACCTTTAGCGAAGCTAGCCTTAATATAGTATTTTTCTTCATGAGCTCTATTTTATAGCCTTTTGTATTAATTCAATATATAACAATAAAATGTTGGGCAGTAATAAAGGATTATTGTGTAGTAGTTTTAATTTATTAAACAAACTATGCATAACACTCACCATATAGTCGTTGAACGTTTTTATCTTACATTATGCTAAGATAAATTTCGCTTCAAGTTTACAATTATAATAGTAATTCTTGAAATTTACCCAATTTATAATAATTCTTTAAAAAAAAAGATTAAAGGACAAACATCCCTAGCGTAGCTTTTCCAATAATCCAAGATCTTTCCTTATTGCATCTTGTGATCCTATGCCCTGCTTACGCAACTGTAAGATTTGTCGATAATCAAACAGTAAGGCAAGATTAAGCCGTTGAGCTTTTTAGATATTAAAAACATAATTACTAACTATAGCTTGCTATTTTTTATTAAAAAATAGTAAAACCTACAGTGTTTTAAGTAACTATAAAAATTTAGTAATAGTAAACATATCACATAAAAATTTAAATTATCTCTAATTTCAGTATAGTCAAAATCTTACCTAAATTTTCAATATAAATATAATTATATAGCTTACTAAGCATATAATACAATTATATCAAAGTCAATACGATTTATATAAAAATAGCAAACAAAATAAAAATAATTATTAGACACACCTGTTTACTCTTTACAGGGTCTGTGCCCCACATAAACTGTCCCCTAGTAATAGTTCCTCTCCAAGGGTACCTGTTTCTTAATAATAGCTTGCGCATAAGAATCTAGGCTGAACTAGGATGATATACCTATTGGTATATCAATTCATTCAAATGAAGAATAAAAATAAAGGTTTCTCATGAATATTTAATCAATTCCCTTTTAGTCTGAAAATTTTTCATCAAAATCTATTATTAGTGACAGTAAAGCTGCATAGGGTCTTCTCGTCTAACTAGAGGTAAGCTGTATCTGCACAGCTATTCCAATTTCACTGAGTCAATCATAGAGACAGCTGTTGTATCGTTACACCATTCATGCAAGACCGCATTTAACGGCCAAGGCATTTCGCTACCTTAGGCTTCCGATGTGAAAATTTATTTTCTTTATAATCGGTCGGACCATATCATCAATTTACAACTATTATGTATTAGTATTATTCTATTCTAATAAAATCAGCTATATATTATATAAGAAGGATGTAGAATAATTTCCATATCTAATACAAACAAGTATTAAATACAGGTAAATCGTTCGGCGTATGGCCTCTGAAGATTTTAAATATTTAAGTATATTACCTTTTCTGTTTGTAAGTATTTTACTTAAGATAATATACTCCAAACTTTAATTAAGGGTTCTTCTGGTTAATTATATTTAAAGTTTCCTCTAATGTTCTTTTTCTGGATTTACCTTTTGTATCTGGATTATATGAATAAACTAATTCTATTAAATAAATAAGTTCTTCTTTACTAAAAGTTTTATTTTTATTATCAGATAATTTATTTATAATAAGTGAGAACTTTTCAAATACTTCTCCTTTATATTTACTAGAATATGTTATTACATACTTTTCAAAAAACGGTAATATTAAATCTTTCAGATTTTGAGTTCCTTTTAAAGAATAAACTCATACATCTTCAGATCCTGACTTTTTATGTACAGAACCTTTATCAAGAAAAAGAACTTTAAAAGAATTTAATATATCTAAACCACTTTCATGTTGAACAACATTAAATTCGGGTTGTAAAACTAGACCATGTGTAACTTTATTATTTCTAACTAAAGATACAACTAATGATCCTTCCCCTTCAATGAATCCACCTAATCAAAATTTGTAGTTTTCATCCTGAACTAATTTATTTAATCTTTCCTGCTGATCAGGGTTTGTATGTAAGTGACTAGTAGGTATTAAAACACTATTACAATTATTTAACCCCTTCCAGCAATTAGCCGAATTTAAACAGGACCCTGTTGACCCTCACGTTAAGGCCGCCTTTAACCGGGGCTTCCGTCGACATCAAATAGTAATATATTCAATTATCTCTGTTAGCCAGCCGGCACCGGGCAGATATCACACTTTATACATAGATTTTTAATCTTTAAGCAAAGTGCTGTGTTTTAATTAAACAGTCGTACAACATTATTTTATGTTTCTTCCTCTTTACCTGATATTAATCAAGAATAATGAGCCCTACTTATCCCGAAGTTACGATAGTCAATTTGCCGAGTTCCTTTATGATTGTTATCTCAATTACGCCTTCGTATACTCTACTAGCTTACCATAGTCGGTTTCTAGGTACGGTTACAATATTATAATATTTCCTGTACATTTTTCACTAGATAAATGTCGTCTTATAATAAAAGATTTTCTCATCGCTTCAATCTTTAGATAAAAAGCTTAGAGGCCGTTACTTAATTCTAACCATAAGCTTTAGGCGGATAGCAGATCTTGTAAGCATTAAATAAGATCTATTATTTAATGTATTGTTCGCAATAAGCGCTTATTACCAAAATCTACTATTCTTTTCGTTACTCATGTCACCATTCTCACTTGAATTAACATAACAAATTTATAAACTTGTTATTTAGTCTAATTCAACGTTCTGCTACCCCATAAATTTGCCGCTTTATAATATAATAACAAACTACATTAATTTATGGACAAGGTTTCGGTATATTGTTTAGATCCGTTATATTTTCGATGCTTTTATAACTTAACAAGCGCTCTGTTACGAGGTCATAAAATTATGGCTGCTTCTAAGCCTATCTCCTTGTCGACTTTAATAAAAACCTTCTTATTTTCACTCAACAAATAATTTAGGAACCTTAACTCTTGTTTTGGGCTGTTTCCCTTTTGACATACACGGAATTTTGTTAAACAAAATGTTATCCCTAAATAATTTATAAATAAATTATCCATTTGGGCAATAAGGTTTATAAATAAACCCTAGTTTATAATTTTAGGGCGTACCTGTAAAGCAGCCCTACTATAAAACTAAAAATAATTATAGCTCTGAAACACGGTATTGGTTTTTAACAATACTTCTTCTGTTAATTGCATTTCTTACAGCTTGTCTTTTAATACCTAAATATTTTCCAGCTTCAGTTAAAGTAGAAAAATCTAATGTTTCATTAGTTTTAATATTTAAAAGTCTAACTGGTTTACCTTCACGTTCTGTAGTTTTAGCTTTAATATTAGCTAAAGCTTCAGTAGATAAAGGGTTATTTTTTTTATAATTAGTCATAGCTAAAGATAATTTATCTCTAACTTCTTGACTAACTTCTTTACCTAGATGTGCTGATGATAATATCTTTTTATGTTCTTCCGAAATAGACTTTAATTTTAATCTAGCAATAGTTTCATCACTATGTTTAAAGCCTAATAAAGAATAAGCATTTTTTAATATATTATATTCAGGCTTTATTAAGTCCAAATAATATTGTTCTTTTTTAATAAGTTCATCTGGTTTACAATACTCTAGTATTTCCAACGTAAAGTTATCATGACCATATTTTAACAAAGCTGCATGAATAGGTCTAAGATTTCTTTTTAATTCACTTTCCTTAAAGTAATCCCCTACTCTCTTTGTTAAGTTTAAACCACTACCTACATAAGTATTACCGTTTATATTGTTTATTCATTTATAAATACCAGATTGGTTTTTATTATCTAAAAATATCTTATTTTTATTTATAAATGCATTATTATATATTTTTATAGGTATTATTTTTCTCATTGTTAATTTATATTTAATTCAAATAGTCATAAGTTATAATTTTTCATTTACTTAGAAAATATATTTCACAAAATAATTAATTCATTGCCATTGCATTCTTTCGAATGAGGCCTGACTATATCTTAAGCTTGCGCCAACCAACATTTAGTCGATGAACTGCACACCTTTACTTATCTTAAGCAGTCGGTGCTTGGCTGCGGATTGCCCATTTAACTTTCGTACATCAATCATGATTTTACCTTACCTCGAGTCATTGCCTGAGCCATAAGATATATTACTATTCTTACTTGGTTATGATTGCTTTAGGGGTTTCCCGCAATTTGATGGTTTATTGCAGAAGGTTCGCTTCTACAAAAAGGCTGTATTCAACCTTATCATTCTATGTCTGATTATTCAAGATATATCTTTGCCATTCCGAGTCTACATACTCACTGATAAAATCTTCACGATTCCCCAATTTGCGCAACATTATATTGCCTGAGATTAAATTCTGTACCTGCTAAGATATTTACTTGAATTGCCTACTGTTATAGGTTTCGCAGAAACAAATCTACTTCTTCTACCCTTAGGTAAAGCTGAAGTCCTTCTCCCTAAATAATTAATATACCTACGATTATTAATTATCCATTTATCAAATAATAATACTAATTTTGAATAATAATATAATTTTTCTTAATTATACTATTGTTTTTTAAAGCTTTCGCTACTGCAGTTCTGCTTACATTTAAATGTAAACCTGCATCTGTTAAACTATCAAAATATAGTTCTTCACTAGTTAAAATATTAACTACTTTTATTTTGATACCTCTAAGATTAGTTGCAGATTTAGATAATTTTGCTTTAGTTTCATTTGAAAGTTTTATACCTTTTCTTTTACTAGATATTTTAAATCTAGTTTCTTCTGATAAAATTCTTCCTGTACTAGCTAAAGATAAATTTTCTTTTGCTTCTTCACTTAACTTACGTGTATTTTTAAAGAAATATAAAGTTTCTTTATTATGTTTAAATCCTAAAGAAGAACCTGCTTTTTTTAATATGTTATACTCAGGTTCTAATAAATTAATATAATATTGTTCTTTATTAATAAGTTCTTTTTTATCTGTTATATATTCTAATATAACAAATGAAAAATTATCATATCCATATTTTAATAAAGCATTATGTATGGATGTTCTACGTGTAGATAATAAATTAACATTATAATACTTATAAAGTCTATTTGTAAGATTAATAGAACTACCTATATATATCTTATTATTTATATTATTAATTCAACAGTAAATTCCTGATTTATTTTTATTATTAGTTAATAATTGTACTTTTTCCAAATTACAATTTTTATATCACATTTCTATCTTTAAATTCTTATTTTTTAAATTCATTTAAATTTTTGTTTTTTTCTTCCTCTAAATCTATAAGTTAACTAGTATTATTATTCTGTACTCTTTCGAGTAAGGTTTGACTATATCTTAAGCTTGCGCCAACCAACATTTAGTCGATGAACTGCACACCTTTACTTAACTTAAGCAGTCGGTGCTTGGCTGCGGATTACCCATTTAACTTTCGTATATCAATCTATATTTTACCATACCACGAGTCATTACCTGTGCCACAATTTTATTACTAAAACTGCTTGGTTTAGATTGCTTTAGGGATTTCCCGTCAATTTGATGATTTATTGCAGAAAGTTCATTTCTACATACTGGCCATTAAAAATTGCTTACATTCTTATTCTTTACCAGCTATCCTAGTCAGTATTGTCTTTCACTATACCTACCACGATTCTTCGGAGATTTTTGCCACAATCACCCGTTCGGACTTTTATAATCCTGATCATAGTAAAATCACTAGGCTTCGGGTCTAACTTTAGACACTTATCGTTATTTTAACGTTTGGTTTAACTACGAAATTTTCTCGCATCTAATGTTAACTTGGTGACCCATTATGCAAAAGGTACGTTCTTTAACTTAAATTAAGTCTATTCGAACTGCTTATAAAATTACTACTAACTTCCAATTACCTCACGGCCCATCATCTATCGCTTATGTATCATATTTAGTCTTTGAGGAAGGTTCCCCATTCAAACAGTTTATAAACCATTTTACTTAATAGACTTATCTACTTTTGCTCACGCTATTCATAGAATCTCTTTTGATTTCTTTTCCTGAAGTTACTGAGATATTTCACTTCACTTCGTTTATTATTAAATTTCTTCTAGAGCTTATTAACTAGAAATATATTATATTCCTTTTTATATCAAATTTGCTCTCCTTAATACATAGCTAGAATTGCATAATAATTCCTTTACATACTTGCATTGATTGTTTTA